GTTCCTCGTCATTAATTAGTTTAATTATCCCCGGACTGCAGAACAAAGGAGTATCCCCAACCTACACCTAGGTATTGACCCCGAGTCTCCAATATTGCAGAATGGTATATGATGAGATAGAATGTAATAGAAACTATGACAGGGGTAACCCGTTACCTACTCTTACTTAACAAGCGAACGCTTTTCCTTCCGAATTATTTAATCCGGAATGAAAAAAATCTCCCCAAGTAGGATTTGAACCTACGACCAATCGGTTAACAGCCGACCGCTCTACCACTGAGCTACTGAGGAACAACGGTAAATTCTATCTCATAGAGTTCCATTCCTTATTACCAATATCAGACCGAAGTTTCCTTTATAACTCGTGGAACTTCTTCATAATGGCTACGTTCCATGCCTCATTTCATAGGTAAATTCAATGTGGCTCTATTTCATTATATTCCACCTCCACCCATATTATAATAATATAATAAGATATTTAATCTAATATAAATAATATTAGAATCTCATAGAATTATAGAATATAATAGATGTTTAACACATCTAATAATAAATAGGAAAATTACATTATAATATCATAATCTATTAATATCATATTAATAACCATTTACTATCTACTAATATCATATAATATTATTATTACATATAATAAATAAAAAATACGAAAAGTTATAATTCATATGATCTACTAATATCATATAATAATTGTAATGAAATTGCAAGAATAAAAATTACATAAAAACAATAAAAATTACCATATTAAAATTAAAACACGGAGTGGAGGTTTTTCATGATTTCTCAAGCGTTTATACTGGATCGTTTCATACTTAGAATACTAAATTCAGCCATTGTGACAGGCTTCTATTTTGGATTTCTGACCACATTCTCCATAGGGCCATCTTATCTCTTCCTTATTCGAGCCCGGGTTATGGACGAAGGGAACGAGACGGAAATAGCAGCAACAACCGGGTTTATTACGGGACAACTCATGATGTTCATATCAATCTATTATGCGCCTTTCCATTTGGCTTTGATTAGACCTCATACAATAACTGTCCTAACTCTACCATATCTTTTCTTTAATTTCATATACAAAAATGACAAGCACTATTATTCGGATTATAAATACAAGTTGGATTCCGGATACAAGAATCCAAATTCAATACGTAAATTTAGTATTTACAAAGTCTTCGTTAACAACCTTTTTTTTCAGTTATTAAACCCCCTTCTTTTCCCAAGTTCAATCTTAATAAGATTAATGAACATTTATCTCTTTCGATCCAACAATAAATTGTTATTCTTAACAAGTAGTTTTGTTGGTTGGTTAATTGGTCATATCTTTTTGATGAAATGTATTGGATTGATATTATTAGTTTGGTCAAAGCAAAAAAATTCGATCAAATCTAAGTTAACGATGCGATTTGATAAGTATATCCTATTACAATTGCGAAATTATGTGGGTCAAATATTTGTTGTTTTTTCATTTGTTATCGTTGCCCACTATTTAGGCAGAACACCGGTTCCATATTTATATTCTTTCACTGATGAAATCTTAGAACAAGAGGAGAAGGAAATGGCTGAAATCAATGCTGAAGATGTTGAAATAGATTCGGAAACGGAAGAAACTAAACAAAAAGAAAACGACTCCATCGACTACGAAGAAAATCTTTTTTCTTATCTTTTTCCGAAAAAAGATTTTGCTTTGGACAACATCGAGCAAGATAATAATCTCTTCGCATTGGAAAAACCTCTTGTAACTACTCTTTTCGATTATGCAAAATGGAATAGGCCATTGCGATATATAAAAAACGATCATTTTGAAAGAGTCATACGAGATGAAAATTCACAGTTTTTTTTTCATATATGTCAAAGTGATGGAAAAGAACGAATATCTTTCACGTATCCACCTGATTTATCTAGTTTTCTGAAAATCATGGAAAAAAAAATGGATCTGTTCACAAGAGATAAAATCTCCTATAATGATAATGAATTGTCTAATTATTGGAGCTCCACTCATAAAGAAAAAAGAAAGAAACTAAGCAATGAATTTTTAAAAAGGGCAAAAGTTCTAGATAAGAAATATAAGAAATTTATTCCTGTGGATGTATTTGAAAACCGAATTAGATTGTCTAATGATAAGAGGAAAAGAAAATATTTAACTAAAATATATGATCCTTTCTTGAATGGACCTCTTCGTGGACAAAGCTTTTCACCATCAATTCAAAATGAAACTTACACAACAAATTCCATTTTGATAAATAAGATTCATGGTCTCCTTCTTTCTATTAATAGTAATTATCCAGAATTTGAACAGAAAATGGATCAATTTGATAGAAAATTATTATTAACTGAAATTGGTTTTTTTTTTAACTTAATCAGTAAATTTTCGGAAAAATCCGTATCAAGTTTTAATTTTGACGGACTTTATTTATTTCCAGAACATGAACAAGCAAAAATATATTCCGAAGAAAAAAAAAGAAAAAAAAATTTCTTATTTGAGGCAATTAGAACTGATCGGAACAACCAAACCATTTTTAATAGAAAGAAATGTAGTCAAATAAACGAAATCAGTAAACAAGTTCCTCGATGGTCATACAACTTAATCGACGAATTGGAGCAAGTGACGGAAAGAATGCAAAAAGAGCCTCAGATTCGTTCCCCAAAACACGAACGTATAGTAATTTTTGAGGGGAATACAGAATCACTAACCAAGAGTTTGAATCTTGGTTCTAGAAATACTAATGAGGCTATTCCTCAACAGGACCTAAATCACGAATTTTTTCTACTAACTTATTCACGCGGACCGGATTATGCACGAGAAATAATTAAGGGATCTATGCGTCCTCTAAGGCGTAAAACAGTGACTTCGAAACTTTTTCAAGCAAATGGAAATGTCCATTCCCCCACTTTTTTGGAAGTAATAGACAATTACCCATTATTTTTTGGTGAGTTTTTCTATGATATATCGCAATATTTGAAAGAAATGTTCAGGAAACCTGGTACTGACAATTCAGAATTTGTGGAGTTTCAGAAAAATATAGAACACAAAAACAAAGAGGAAGACAAAGACGAAGCTGAAATAAGACTTAGAAAAATAGAAGAAGACTGGGAAAGTATTCTATATGGTCTAATAATTAGAAGTTTTGTAATACTAACCCAATCTTTTATTAGAAAATATATTATAGTACCTTCATTGATAATAACTAAAAATATCATTCGTATGTTATTATTTCAAAATCCCGAATGGTCAGAAGATTTTAGGGATTGGGAAAGGGAAGTTCATATTAAATGCACCTATCAGGGCATTCCAGTATCCCACAAAGAATTGCCAAAAAACTGGTTCAACGAGGGTCTTCAGATAAGGATCTTATGCCCTTTTGTTCTGAAACCTTGGCACAAAGCTAAGGTACAATCTACTGAAAAAAAAAAAAAAAAAGATCCACAGAAAAAAAAATCTACTGAAAACAAAAATTTCTGGTTTTTAACAGGTTATGGAACACTAGTAGAATCATACCTTGATGAGGGTTTCCCAAGAAACCCATTTTCATTTTTGGGTCCCGTTTTAAAAATAATAACCAAACAATTGAAAAAAGATTTGAAAAAGCGTTTTTTTCTAGTTCTAAAATTTTTAAATGACATAAAAAAATGGTTTCGAACTATGTTAAAAAAAATAGAAAACTGGAACATCAAAAGGATTCTTAAAAGGATTCTATTTAGGTTCAAAACAATGGATGAAACAATAGATGAAATAATAGATGAACTGAGTGAAATAGAAAAAACTTCAACAATCAGTACGAATAATCCAAAGATTGAGGAATCACCCATTAAAATGGAATCTATTAATTGGAAAAATTCTTCATTCACAGAAAAAAGGATAAAAGATCTTAATGTTAAAACAAAGACAATCATAAAACAAATAGAAACAATGACAGAAGAAAAAAAAGAGGAGATTCTAACTTCAGAGATCAATTTGAATTCGAACAAAACTACTTATGATGCTAAAAGATTAGAATTAGAAAAAAATAGTTTGCAAATCTTACAAAGAAGAAGTGTTCGATTAATACGTAAATCCTATTCTTTTTTCAAAATTTTCATAGAAGGGGTATACATAGATATCCTTTTATGTATCAGTAGTATTGCTAGGATCCATCGACAACGTTTTCTTGATTTTCTTGAATCAACAGACAAAATACTAAATGTAAAAAAATCCATTTACAAAAAAAAAAAAATTGAAGAAAGAATTGAAAATCAAAGTATAATTCCATTTATGTCGATTATAGATACGAATATGAATTCACAGAATTCTTGGGATGTATCTTCTTTGTCACAAGCATATGTATTTTATAAATTATCACAAATCAAAGTTAGTAATAGATATAAATTTATATTAAGATCTATTTTTGAATCTCAGGGAAGATCTTTTTATTTTAAGAATGAAAGAAATGAAATAAAGGATTATTTTTTTCGAATACAAGGAACATATAATTCCAAATTAACCCATAAGAAACGTCCCGATTCGTTAATGAATCAATGGACAAATTGGTTAAAAGGTCATTATCAATATGATTTACCTGAGAACAGATGGTCGAGATTAGTATCACAAAACTGGAGGAATAGAATCAATGAACATCGTGTGGCTCAAAATAAAGATTTAGTTGAATATGATTCATATGAAAAAAATCAATTAATTCTTTCCAAAAAACAAGAACAAGAAGGAGACTTATTAGAAATAATAAAAAAAATTAAAAAACAATATAGATATGATCGTTTCTCCTATCAATATATTCATTTTGCGGATAAGAAAAAATCCAATATTGATGGATATAGATCACCATTGGAAGCAAACAAACCATGTAGAAAAGAATTTTTGGATAGAATAGCCGATATCTCTATCCAAAATTATCTAGAAGAATATGATATTCTAGAGATGGAAAAAAATCTGGATAGAAAGTATTTCAATTGGATGGGAATGAATGTAAAAAGGAAAAATACTTCTATACCTAATAAGAAATTACCTACTCCCAGATTTTGGTTCTTTTCAAAATTAAGCACATTTTATTATGCATATAAGAGGAATCCTTGGATCTTACCAATAAAATTCTTTGTTTTGCAGCTTTATGGACAAGGTGAATTAGAGTTAGAGTTAGAAACGGAAAAATACGTGAGTCCAGTAGATGTAGATCTTAAATCTCGCTCATACTATTATAACGGATCAGATTCTAAATACAGGACCAATCTAATGGGAGAACGGGATTTCTTACTAAAAAAATATTTTGGTTTTTATTTGCACTGTGATAGTTCCGACCAAGAAATAGGAATGGATAATGTCAACTTATTTTGTCTCCTGGTTAGAATGAAAAATTTTAAAAAAATTGTAATAAGTTCGATTAAAAAGCTAGACCTAGATATAGACATTATGGTTAATTCAATTACGAACGATTTTAGTTATACAGAATGTAGGGACACTGAGCACTTGAAGGAGAAGCTAATCTTTTTTATTGAACCTATTCGCCTGTCTACAAAAAACTACGAACAATCTCTTATATATCAAACCGTAAAACTACCGTTGATTCATAAGAGTAAGAGGCGAAAAAGTTGGAGTTGGAAAAGAAACTCAGAAAAAAGTCGTGTTGATCAAAAGATAACAGAAAATAAAGATCAAAATCTTTATGATTTGTTTGTTCCTGAAAATCTCTTGTCCACTAGACGCCGTAGAGAATTGAGAATTCTAACTTGTTTCAATCCTAGGAATAGAAATACTGTGCATAGAAAAACAATAAATGACAATGAGAATAAAATAAAAAATGTTTCTCAAGTTTTGGCTAAAAATAAAGATCTTGATAGCGAAACAAAAAAACTAATGAATTTTAAATTATTTCTTTGGCCAAATTATCGATTAGAAGATTTAGCTTGTATAAACCGCTATTGGTTTAATACCCATAATGGAAGCCGTTTCAGTCTATTAAGGATACATATGTATCCTCGATTGAAAGATTAATTTAGAATCTACATTTATCTTCTATTTAAATTTATATATATATATAAATTATATAAATAAAAATTTTTATTTATATATATAAATTTAAATAAAAAAAATAAAAATGATGTATCCATTAGATAGAAAGAAATAGAAAAATGAATCAAAAAAATGGTCTTATTTTTATTTGAAATAGACAATAGAATTTTTTTTTTTTTTATTAATAAATATAGTATTTATTTTTTATTTATTTGAATTAGATTCTATAATATTATAATTGTTCTATAATATTATATTTGAAAAAAAAAAATAAATTAAGAATTGTTAAGTAAATATTGTTAAGTAAATTAAGATAATTTTATATACAAAATGAAAAATTAGTGTCATTACTATTACTGATCAATAAAAATATCTACCAAAAACGAGGGGGAGAGAAAAGCTTTCATTTTATGATAAAAAATTCATTTATACCTGTTATTTCACAAAAAAAAAAAGAAGAAGAAAACCCTGGATCAGTTGAATTTCAAGTATTCAATTTCCATAATAAGGTACTAAGACTTACTTCACATTTGGAATTACACCCAAAAGACTATTTATCTCAAAGGGGTTTACATATAATTCTAGGAAAACGGCAACGACTACTGTCTTATTTGTCAAAGAAAAATAAAATACGTTATAAAAAATTAATAAATCAGTTGGGTATTCGGGATTCACAAATTCGTTAATTTCAAGAATCATTTTCAATTATTCGATTTATTAGATCCTGAATTTTGATGAACTTTTTTTTAACGATTCATGGAAGAATGAATCGAGGAAAAACCTATGAATGTGCCAGCTACAAGAAAAGACCTCATGATAGTCAATATGGGGCCTCAACATCCATCAATGCATGGTGTTCTTCGACTTATTGTTACTCTGGATGGTGAAGATGTTATTGATTGTGAACCAATATTGGGTTATTTACACAGAGGTATGGAAAAAATTGCGGAAAATCGAACAATTATACAATATCTGCCTTATGTAACACGTTGGGATTATTTAGCTACTATGTTCACAGAAGCAATAACCGTAAATGGACCGGAACAATTGGGAAATATTCAAGTACCTAAAAGAGCCAGCTATATACGAGTAATTATGTTGGAATTAAGTCGTATAGCTTCTCATCTACTATGGCTGGGACCTTTTATGGCAGATATTGGTGCACAAACCCCCTTTTTCTATATTTTTAGAGAAAGAGAATTAATATATGATCTATTTGAAGCTGCGACAGGTATGAGAATGATGCATAATTATTTTCGTATTGGAGGAGTAGCGGCTGATCTACCTTATGGTTGGATAGATAAATGTTTTGATTTCTGCAATTATTTTTTAACAAGGGTTATTGAATATCAACAACTGATTACGCGAAATCCAATTTTTTTAGAACGAGTTGAAGGCGTAGGTGTTGTTGGTAGAGAGGAAGTTATAAATTGGGGGTTATCAGGACCGATGCTTCGGGCTTCCGGAATACAATGGGATCTACGTAAAGTCGATAATTATGAGTGTTACGAGGAATTTGATTGGGAAGTTCAATGGCAAAAAGAAGGAGATTCATTAGCTCGTTATTTAGTTCGAATTGGTGAAATGATGGAATCCATTAAAATTATTCAACAGGCTTTGGAAGGAATTCCAGGTGGGCCATATGAAAATTTAGAAATTCGCTCCTTTGATAGAGAAAAGGAGCCAGAATGGAATGATTTTGAATATCGATTCATTGGTAAAAAATCGTCTCCTACTTTTGAATTGCCGAAACAAGAGCTTTATGTGAGAGTTGAGGCTCCCAAGGGGGAATTAGGAATTTTTCTAATAGGAGATCAGAATGGTTTTCCTTGGAGATGGAAAATTCGTCCACCTGGTTTTATCAATTTGCAAATTCTTCCTCAATTAGTTAAAAGAATGAAATTGGCTGATATTATGACAATACTAGGTAGCATAGATATCATTATGGGAGAAGTTGATCGTTGAAATGATAATTGATACAAGGGAAGTCCAAGATATAAATTCTTTTTCCGGATTGGAATCTTTCAAAGAGGTCTATGGAATTCTATGGATACTTGTACCTATTTTGATTCTTGTATTGGGAATCACAATAAGTGTACTAGCAATTGTATGGTTAGAAAGAGAAATATCTGCAGGGATACAACAGCGTATTGGACCCGAATACGCCGGTCCTTTTGGAATTCTTCAAGCTCTAGCAGACGGAACAAAACTACTATTCAAAGAGAATCTTATTCCATCTAGGGGAGATATTCGTTTATTCAGTATCGGACCATCTATATCAGTGATATCAATTCTAATAAGTTATTCAGTAATTCCCTTTGGCTATAACTTTGTTTTATCTGATTTCAATATCGGTGTTTTTTTATGGATTGCTATTTCGAGTATTGCTCCCATTGGACTTCTTATGTCAGGATATGGGTCAAATAATAAATATTCCTTTTTGGGTGGTCTACGAGCTGCTGCTCAATCGATTAGTTATGAAATACCATTAACTCTATGTGTCTTATCAATATCTCTACGTGCGATTCGTTGAAACCCAAAAAGCTATTTATTCGATGCTATTGCTATGCTCCTCTCTTTATAGTACTATATAGGAATATAGTACTATATAGGACAGGAGTCGAATAAATTAAATAGAAACCTTCATTATCTTAATTTGATTTTTCACAATTCGGATTGAAGAACTAAATTAGATAGTTATATGAGTGAAATAAAACAGCTTATATTGATATTGAATAAAATTTCAGAATACTCTATTACTTATAGTTAACAGATAGTTAACAGATAGTATGATGATTTTAAATGGCAGTAAAAATATTGAGTCTCATTTTCTATGTATAAGAATGAAGTCAAATAAAATAAATTATAAAGAGAAGAGGACATTTAACCCAAGATTGGAGAATAGTTTTCTCCTGTTTTGAAGCGGACTCAAAAGACCAACCTTATTGAGTTTTAGTTATCATTTGTATGATCATAGATGTATTAAATTAAAATGAATAAGGGGTTAATAAAAAAAAGGAGTGGATGGTTAGAAACACCAAGATACACAAAGGATTAGTAACACAGATTTTGTAAATTATCCAAAAGACAATTTACGCATAATAGAAAAAGAATACTAATTGGGGCTTTAAGTTGGTAGAAAAAATCAAGCAGTACTCCCCATAACTCCGATCCAGAGTATGCTTCCATCCACTGATTAAATAAATTACTATCAGGAACGAAAAAATCCTTTAAAATTTTTTAAGTCCCTTTTTCATAGCACAAAAAAGAAGAATAGGAACGAAAAAACAAGAAGAAATCATAAATGAAAAGCAGATCTCTTTTTTGTTTATGATTTCTTATATCCATATTCATGGAGATCTAATTCACATTCTAATTAAGAAACGAATGTGTAATTCTTTTTCGTAATTCAAAATGCGGAGGGTTATGGAGAATTCTAAAAGAGTATTTTATTGAAGAATTAGGTTATTACTCAACAAATTCAAATTTAGATTTTTAAGGGATGAGATCAATTCAGAAGTGCCTTATTGTATCTTTTTGTATCTTTTATTAAAATGGACTTTCTTATTTAGTTATTGCTAGAACAGACAGAATTGAATTGGTCTAATTCAGAACCGTTCGATAGATTTTAATCTTCTATATCTTATGGATATATGACGAGATAAATAATCGTCCCGGTCCTTAGATTTACTTAAGGCTTTCCAGGAGCCGTATGAGGTTAAAATCTCATGTACGGTTCTGTAATAGAGATGGGAACAGTAATGTTATCACCGACTAGGATTATCTAACAGTTTAAGTACAGTTGATATAGTTGATGCGCAATCAAAATATGGTTTTTGGGGATGGAATTTGTGGCGTCAACCTATCGGTTTCATTGTTTTTCTAATTTCTTCACTAGCAGAATGTGAAAGATTACCTTTTGATTTACCAGAAGCAGAAGAAGAATTAGTAGCGGGTTATCAAACAGAATATTCGGGTATTCGATTTGGTTTATTTTACGTTGCTTCCTATTTAAACCTTTTAATTTCTTCATTATTTGTAACAGTTCTTTACTTGGGCGGTTCAAATATCTCTATCTCTATTCCATACATATTCGTTTCTGAGTTTTTTGAAATCAATAAAACATATGGAGTTTTTGGAACTACAATTGATCTCTTTATTACATTAGCTAAAACTTATTTTTTCTTATTCGTTTCTATCATAACAAGATGGTCTTTGCCTAGGCTAAGAATGGATCAATTATTAAATCTTGGATGGAAATTTCTTTTACCTATTTCTCTTGGTAATCTATTATTAACAACTTCGTCTCAATTGTTTTCACTGTAAAAGATTTATTTTCTATATTCATAACTTGTCTCAAATAAGAGAAAGAAATAAAACAAAAATATTCATAGATATTTACGATATGTTCCTTATGGTAACTGGGTTCATGAATTATGGTCAACAAACAGTCCGAGCTGCAAGGTACATTGGTCAAAGTTTCATGATTATCTTATCTCACGCAAATCGTTTACCTGTAACTATTCAATATCCTTATGAAAAATTAATCACATCGGAACGTTTCCGCGGTCGAATCCATTTCGAATTTGATAAATGCATTGCTTGTGAAGTATGTGTTCGTGTATGTCCTATAGATTTACCCGTTGTTGATTGGAAACTGGAAACTGATATTCGAAAGAAACGATTGCTAAATTACAGTATTGATTTTGGAATCTGTATTTTTTGTGGTAACTGTATTGAGTATTGCCCAACAAATTGTTTATCAATGACTGAAGAATATGAACTTTCAACTTATGATCGTCACGAATTGAACTATAATCAAATTGCTTTGGGCCGTTTACCAATGTCAGTAATTGATGATTATACAATTCGAACAATTCAAATAAAAAAAGAGAATTTTTTATAATTAAAAATTCTTTTTTTTCTTATAAAATAATATAAAATAAAAAAGAAAATCAGAATATTATTGATTATCTAACTGTAACTATATATCAATCAATTCAAACTCCTTAGGATTTTTTTTTCAATGCAAAAAAAAATTAAGTAGATAAAAATTTTTTTCCTGGTCATATCAATACGGTCATGAAATTTTGATTTCTTTGTCTTTTTTTTACATATAATGGATTTGCCTGAAACGCTACACGATTTTCTTTTAGTCTTTCTGGGATCGGGTATTATATTAGGAAGTCTAGGAGTAGTATTACTTACCAACCCTATTTTTTCTGCTTTTTCGTTGGGACTGGTTCTTGTTTGTATATCCTTATTATATATTTTATCAAACTCGCATTTTGTAGCTGCATCACAGCTACTTATTTACGTGGGAGCTATTAACATTTTAATCATATTTGCTGTGATGTTCATGAATAGTTCCGAATATTACCAAGATTTTAATCTTTGGACTGTTGGGGATGGAATTACTTTGATAGTTTGTACAAGTATTTTTGTTTCACTAATAACTATTATTCCAGATACATCATGGTACGGAATTATTTGGACTACAAGACCAAATCAGATTATTGAGCAAGATTTGATAAGTACTAGTCAACAAATTGGAATTCATTTATCAACCGATTTTTTTCTTCCATTTGAACTAATTTCAATAATTCTTTTAGTTGCTTTGATAGGTGCAATTGTCGTAGCTCGCCAGTAAGAAATCTTTATAGAATTAGTAATTTTTTTTTTTTTTTATTGCCGATATATTCTTTAGTCAATTGAATCTGTTGAATTGTTGTTCATATTGAAATGAATCAAAATTAATAAGGAGTTGGTCAATGATGCTCGAACATGTACTTGTTTTGAGTGCCTATTTATTTTCTATTGGTATCTATGGATTGATCACGAGCCGAAATATGGTTAGAGCCCTTATGTGTCTTGAACTTATACTGAATGCAGTTAATATAAATCTCGTAACTTTTTCTGATTTTTTTGATAATCGCCAATTAAAAGGAAATATTTTTTCAATTTTTGTTATAGCTATTGCAGCCGCTGAAGCAGCTATCGGACTGGCTATTGTTTCCGCAATTGCTCGTAACAGAAAATCAACCCGTATCAATCAATCGAATTTGTTGAATAAATAGCATTAATTAATCATAATTAATAAAAAAATTCAATTCAAATCGTGAGTCTAATATTTATCAATTCAAATTAATATGTATTCTACACAACTTATGATCATGTTTGCATTGCCTAAATGATAAGAAATCAAAGTATCCTGGTCCTCTTCTATTTCTTCTTCTAAATTTATCTAGACATCTTTTTTGATTAACAATTAACAATATTATAACAAATCATTGATTCATCTGGTATATAAATATATTATTCATTTACGAGTTTACTAGATCGATAATTTTCATTTTTTATGTTCAAAAATAACTATAGATACAATGTCACATTCAGTAAAGATTTATGATACATGTATAGGATGTACTCAATGTGTCCGAGCTTGTCCCACAGATGTATTAGAAATGATACCTTGGGATGGATGTAAAGCTAAGCAAATAGCTTCTGCCCCAAGAACAGAGGACTGTGTTGGTTGTAAGAGGTGTGAGTCCGCTTGTCCGACGGATTTCTTAAGTGTTCGAGTTTATTTAGGGCCTGAAACAACTCGAAGTATGGGTCTAGCTTATTGATACGTTTCAAAAAACACCACACGAATACGTTTTTTTTACTGGCAAAAACCCGTGCTCAAAAAAAAATACAAAATATTTTTTTGAGCACGGGCTTTTCTGGCCCAAGTGTATCTTATTTTTATGACGAATTATTTTCCTTGGTTAACAATAGTTGTAGTTTTCCCAATAGCCGCAGGTTCCTTAATTTTCTTATTCCCTCATAGGGGAAATAAGGTAATTAGGTGGTATAGCATTTGTATATGCTTAATTGATCTCCTTCTAACAACCTATGCATTTTGTTATCATTTCCAATTGGATGATCCACTAATTCAACTGACGGAGAATTATAAATGGATCAATTTTTTTGATTTTTACTGGAGATTGGGAATAGATGGACTCTCTATAGGACCTATTTTACTGACGGGATTTATAACTACTTTAGCCACTTTAGCGGCTCAGCCGGTTACTCGAGAATACCAATTATTCTATTTCCTGATGTTAGCAATGTATAGCGGTCAAATCGGACCATTTTCTTCTCGAGACATTTTACTTTTTTTCATCATGTGGGAATTGGAATTAATTCCCGTTTATCTACTTTTAGCCATGTGGGGGGGAAAGAAACGTTTGTATTCAGCTACAAAGTTTATTTTGTACACTGCAGGAGGTTCTGTTTTTTTATTAATGGGAATTCTGGGTATCGGTTTATATGGTTCTAATGAACCAACATTAAATTTTGAAACATTAACTAATCAATCGTATCCCGTTGCGCTAGAAATATTATTATATACGGCATTTCTTATTGCTTTTGCTGTCAAATCGCCGATTATACCCTTACATACATGGTTACCAGATACCCACGGAGAGGCACATTACAGCACTTGTATGCTTTTAGCCGGAATCTTATTAAAAATGGGAGCATATGGGTTGGTTCGAATTAATATGGAATTATTTTCCCACGCTCATTCAATATTTTGTCCCTGGTTAATGATATTAGGTTCTATTCAAATAATCTATGCCGCTTCAACATCTTTTGGTCAACGTAATTTAAAAAAAAGAATAGCTTATTCTTCGGTATCTCATATGGGTTTCATAATTCTAGGAATTGGTTCTATAAGTGATACTGGGCTCAACGGGGCCATTTTACAAATAATATCTCATGGATTTATTGGCGCTGCGCTTTTTTTCTTGGCAGGAACTAGTTATGATAGACTACGTCTTCTTTATCTTGACGAAATGGGCGGAATGGCTATCCCAATGCCAAAAATATTCACGATTTTCACTATCTTATCGATGGCTTCTCTTGCATTGCCGGGCATGAGCGGTTTTGTTGCCGAATTGATAGTTTTTTTTGGAATAATTACTAGTCAAAAATATCTTTTCATGATGAAAATACTAATTACTTTTGTAACCGCAATTGGAATGATATTAACTCCTATTTATTTATTATCTATCTTACGGCAGATGTTCTATGGATACAAGTTTTTTAATACACCAAACGCTTATTTTTTTGATTCTGGGCCGAGAGAATTATTTATTTCGATTTCTATCCTTATACCCGTAATAGGTATTGGTATTTATCCAGATTTCATTTTTTCATTCTCGGTTGACAAGGTTGAAGCTATTCTAGCTAATTTTTGATAGAGCATTTTCATGAATAAATGAATCAAAAAGATAAAAAAAACTTATGAAAAAGAATATTTTTCTGTTAGATTCACTTAAAAAAATTGAAATTATAATCCAATATGTTTGTTGTTTGTGAGAACCCCTTGAATCATTACAGTACTTGATTGAAAGGGTTCTCCACGATTTATGGAAAGTATATATTTATATGCTTTCCATATTTTTATTTCTCAGGTTCTTTACTCATTGAAATTTAATTAGATGTAAATGAACCATAACTATGTAGTCCTATTCCTAATAGATTGATCCCCAAATAACATATCCAAATGATAAGAAATCCTATAGAGGCCACTATTGAAGAATTTACACCTTCAAATTTTTTATTTTTTCTAGTATGTAAATAAATCGCGAATATGGTCCAAGTAATAAAGGCCCAAGTTTCCTTTGGATCCCAATTCCAATAGGATCCCCATGCCTCGTTAGCCCATACTGCCCCTGAAAGAATACCTATCGTTAAAAACAGAAAACCCAGACTAATAATACGATAACCCCAACGATCCAATTGTTGAATAAATTGAGACCTATAATAATTTCGAGAAGAAGAAAAAGATGTTTTTCGTAAAACATTGTTTCTTTCATTCATATTCATGTATTTTATTTCGACAAAATCAACTGATTTATTTAAAAAATTCAAATTCTTGGTAAAAGCAAGAATTTGGATGGCTTCTTGAAACGTAATGACTAAAATAGACACTGATAATAATGATCCACATAAAAGAGCTGCATAGCCCAATATCATCATACTTACGTGCATCATTAGCCAATGGGATTGTAGAGCGGGTACTAATATTACAGATTGATGCATTTTGGTTAAAAGACCCGAAGTCGCAAAGCCTTGGGTAAAAATAACACTTGGTGCGATTATTGTACTTAAAAGGTTTTTCTCCTTTTTAAAACACGGAACCATATGAAAAATGGAAAAACCCCATGAAAGAAAGATTAGTGATTCATATAAATCACTAAATGGTAAATGGCCCGAAAAAAACCAACGAATAATTAACAATCCCGTTACACAGAAAAAAGTTATTATCATGGCTTTTTTGGACAAATCATATAATCCTACGATTTCATTGACTAATAAGGTTATCAAATGAATTGAAATAACAATTGATATGACGGAAAACGATATATGAGTTAATATATGCTCTAAAGTTGAAAATATCATATATATAATGAAAATAAATATCTATAATGAAAATAAAAAAGGTATGAATACTAGGAATAGAAATAGAGAATTGAATTCATTATAGGACTTTTTCTTTTCAAATATTAAAAATATAGGATAGGATGCCATGCCGCTACTCGGACTCGAACCGAGATGCTCTAGCACTGCTTCCTAAGAGCAGCGTGTCTACCAATTTCACCATAGCGGCTTACTCGAAATCATAATAACCAACTCTTTAGTCAATCGTCGAGATTGAAAGAATCGCTTAAAGTGCACTATTTATTTAGTACATTTCTTTACTAAACATTTAGTATAAATTAATATTAATTATTAATAATAAGTAAATTTAAAATGTGGATTTATTCGAATATCAAAAATATGAAAAAATAATATAATAATAGAACGTTTTGATTTCTATATGAACTATTATATTCTATTATTATTATTTTTTTTTTCAGTGTTCGTTTTCAAATTTAACACTACATTCAAAAAAATGAAAAAATTAGATTCTATATATTTAGAATATATATATAATATATATTCTAAATATATGTTCCATATTCTATACTAGTATTAGTATAAAATGAGTATTTAAAGAATACTCTTTGAATCGAGCTAATTTATATTATTCCAATCCAAGATTTTTATTTGTTACAAAAAAAACTTTTTGATTTACCTGTAAAAATGGATTGAGCTAATGAAAAGGCTTTCAATGCTGTCCAATATCCCTTTTTTTTCCAAAAATTTTTACGAATATTTTTTTTTGATATAGAAGTGCGCTTTTTTGGAACTGCCATACTATTAGGATAGTTTTTTTATTACTATAGTTCGATGTGAAAGACATTTGTTCTGTAAATGAAAATGAATTATTCTGTAATTAGCCGTATGTCTTATTTATCTTAATTCCCTCTTTCTTTTATTTTTTTCTATCTAAAGTAAAAAACATTGATTGAATATTATAAACCTTTTCCAAATATTTCATAGATAATAGATATATATCTATAGATCTCTTTTTATTGTAATGTAAAACAATCAATTAGTTCAAAAAGAAACTAATGTTTCTCTATAATAAAAAAAAAGTATTATTTTATATTGTTTTTATAATTTATATCAAAATAAACAAATTATATCAAAATAAACAAATGTTCTTCCTTTTGGTGTAATGATTTATCCCCACCCTCACTCTAATAGATCAAAATTTTGATTTTATTTATTAATAGTCATTTTTCTTAATATATATAAAAATGACTAACATAGTTATTTCTATTACTTATAATTAATATTACTTAAAATAATAAGATTTTTTTCACTAGGAATTTGGTTATTGTCCGATTTTGACTTTGTACTTTCCAATATTGGAACGCTAAAGATTCAGAACAATTAAGAATATAAAATTCGATTTATTTATCCACTTTTTATTAACCGAACCCCTTTACAAAAGAGATAAAACAAATGAATAAGAAACAAAATTCATCAAGAATCGAAATATTTTTTATTCTTTATTTTTTTTTGTATGGAATATATACATCAATATTCATGGATCATACCTTTCATCCCACTTCCAGTTCCTATTTTAATAGGGGTAGGACTTCTACTTTTTCCTACGGCAACAAATAATATTCGCCGTATGTGGGCTTTTCCTAGTATTTTATTGTTAACGATAGTTATGATTTTTTCGATCGATCTATCTATTCATCAAATCGAGAATAGTTCTATCTATCAATATGTATGGTCTTGGACTATAAATAATGATCTTTCTTTAGAGTTTGGCTACTTGATTGATTCACTTACTTCTATAATGTCAATATTAATCACTACTGTTGGGATTCTGGTTCTAATTTATAGTGATAGTTACATGTCTCATGATCAAGGCTATTTGAGATTTTTTACTTATCTGAGTTTTTTTAATACTTCAATGTTAGGGTTAGTTACTAGTTCAAATTTGATACAAGTTTATATTTTTTGGGAATTGGTTGGAATGTGTTCTTATCTATTAATAGGTTTTTGGTTCACACGTCCTATTGCGGCAAATGCTTGTCAAAAAGCGTTTGTAACTAATCGTGTGGGGGATTTTGGTTTATTATTAGGAATTTTAGGTTTTTATTGGATAACGGGTAGTTTGGAATTTCGGGATTTATTTCAAATATTCAACAACTTAATTTATAAGAATGAGGTGAATCTTTTTTTTGTTACTTTGTGCGCCCTCTTGTTATTTTGCGGATCAGTTGCGAAATCTGCCCAATTCCCTCTTCATGTATGGTTACCAGATGCTATGGAAGGTCCTACTCCTATTTCCGCTCTTATCCATGCTGCTACTATGGTAGCAGCAGGAATTTTTCTTGTAGCTCGACTTCTTCCTCTTTTCATAGTTATACCCCCCATAATGAGTGTAATAGCTTTGATAGGTATAATAACAGTAGTATTAGGAGCTACTTTAGCTATTGCTCAAAAAGATATTAAGAAAAATTTGGCCTATTCTACAATGTCTCAATTGGGTTATATGATGTTAGCTTTAGGTATGGGCTCTTATCGAGCCGCTTTATTTCATTTGATTACTCATGCTTATTCAAAAGCATTGTTATTTTTAGGATCTGGATCCATTATTCATTCAATGGAAGCTATTGTTGGATATTCTCCAGATAAAAGTCAAAATATGGTTCTTATGGGCGGTTTAACAAAACATGCGCCAATTACAAAAACCAGTTTTTTAATAGGTACACTTTCTCTTTGTGGTATTCCACCTTTTGCTTGTTTTTGGTCCAAGGATGAGATTCTAAATGATAGTTGGTTGTATTCACCAATTTTCGCAATAATAGCTTGTTCCACAGCAGGATTAACTGCATTTTATATGTTTCGAATCTATTTACTTGTTTTTGAAGGATATTTAAACGTTCATTTTCAAAATTTCAATGGAAAGAAAAATAGTTCTTTCTATTCAATATCTTTATGGGGCAAAGAAGAAAAAAAAAAATTAAAAAACAAAATTCATTTATTAGCTTTATTAACAACTAATAATAATGAAAGGACTTCTTTTTTTCGGAAGAGGACATATTCAAATCGAATTAATCGAAATGTCAAAAGCATAAGACGTCTTTTTCTTGATAGTACCTATTTTGGTACTAAAAACATTCCGTTTTTTTATCCTCATGAATCAGACAATACTATGCTATTTTCTATGCTTGTATTAGTACTATTTACTTTCTTCGTCGGGTCCATAGGAATTTCTTTCAGCCAAGAACCAATAAATTTGGATATTTTATCTAAATTGTTAATTCCGTCTATAGACCTTTTACATCAAAATTCAAAGAATTCTGTGGATTGGTATGAATTTTTTACAAATGCAACTTTTTCGGTGAGTATAGCTTTTTTCGGAATATTTATAGCGTCTTTTTTCTATAAACCAGTTTTTTCATCTCTACAAAATTTGAATTTATTTAATTTATTTCAAAAAAGTGTTCCTAAAAAAATTATTGCTGATAAAATAATCAATGTTATATATGATTGGTCATATAATCGTGGTTATATAGATGCTTTTTTTGAAGTATCTTTAATTGCGAGTGTAAGAAAGGTAGCTAAATTCAATTATTTTTTTGATAGACAAGTAATTGATGGAATTCCAAATGGAATTGGGATTTCCAGTTTTTTTATAGGAGAGGCTATCAAATATGTGGGGGGGGGACGAATTTCTTCGTATATTTTCTTTTTTGTATTAATCTTTTTAGTAATTTCTTATTATATATTTATATAATATAATCTAATAAGAAATTATAAAATAATGTACTACTATTCAACCTAAATTGGGATTATCCGCTAAGAATTATGGTAGAGTTGTTTATGAATGTCTCATCTGAAAAGCTTCGGGTAGATCAAAAAAACTGCAGTAGCAGCTGCAACAGGAGTATATTATAAATTCTTTTCTCTTTTTGTTTTAAAAGATTCTATTAGAAATTATTTTTTCTTTTTTTTTTATCTAGATTTAATAGATTCA